ATGATATTACATACGTGAAGTTTCTAATATAAGATAAGAGGAGTTGTATTTATTAAACACGTATGCAGATATTACGATCCCCCTTCTCTTTTATTGTATTGCCGTTCTTTTTTTGGGGGGGGTAACACAAGACGGGTTGTGCTCTATTCTATTCAAATAAAAGAAAGTTTCTATTTTCTATTCAATTCAAAATAAAATGGAGATATGAAAATTTTCTGAGAATTCCTTCTAGCCAAGATATAACATATCTAAATAAGATAATAGACATCTGTGTAACAGTTTCTGCTCGGGGGTTTACAGATACTCATAATTGTTGTTATAATTGAAATGGAGAGGGGTTTGTAACTCAATATTGATGTATCAATTTGTATTTTCTTACTTAATGTCATTAGGAAAAGAAAATACAAATTTAGGAAAAGAAAATACAAATTTTGAGATTCAAACCGTTCATGGATTCGCAGTCAATAGTTAATGGTTCAAATTTGTCATAAATTTTTACTTTTGCGAATGAGAATCCACATTTGATTTTTAATAGAAAGTGAGAGAAGTTGGCCATTTTGAAATACTAGACAAGACAAGGGCGGATCAACTCCAATCGAAATAAAGATTTCTTTTAGGAAAGAAAAGTATTAAGAAAAACAGAACTCAAGATGCAAGTACAATAAAAAAAAAAAAAAGAAAAAGCAGTTAAGTAATACGGGACAAATTTCACCAATTTTGTATCGTTTTGGCGGCATGGCCGAGTGGTAAGGCGGGGGACTGCAAATCCCTTTTCCCCAGTTCAAATCCGGGTGTCGCCTGATCAACAAAAAACTTGAAATCTTTTTTTCTGTTCTGCTGATAGAAAACTCACCGAATTTTTTCCCATCAGAAGCAGAGGGAGGGCGCTATTTATTAATGCTTGTTTGGTTCAAAACATTGGGGTGGCGTTTTTGAAGTGGGTTTTTTTGAAAAGATTGTAAATCCTTGAATCCTATCCTAGATTCAAGGAACTATTTTAAGGGTAAAGGGATTATCACTAGTGTTCGGTCAGAATCCTTTTTTTGACTCTGCGCCATTGATTCCACTATACTATTATTATTGAGGAATAATGGAAAAATTCCTTCATATTTATAGAGATAAGGGGACATAATTCACATGGATATAGTAAATCTCGCTTGGGCTGCTTTAATGGTAGTCTTTACATTTTCCCTTTCACTCGTAGTGTGGGGAAGAAGTGGACTCTAAGAAGTATTACTAATTAATCAAACTGTATCAATTCTTTTATAGATCGTTCTGTAACACATTTTGAACTATTTAAAATGAAAATCAAAAGATCTTCATTTCGAATTTCATTGGATGCGAATGGAGTAATGCATCGTTATATGAATCATACTTTTTCAATCAAACAGATATTTCACCGACTCTCATTTTTGTATTTCGAAAGGGATCCCAATGATAGAAAATTTTTCCCAACAAAATTCTGTTCTATTTCAATCAACGGTCTCTTACCAGACTTATAGGTGGGTGCTGAAGAAGACCAGATTTTTTAGTCCTTCTTTAAAAAGAAGAAGTCGTTTTGTTAAGTGTATACGCACTTTCTATGAAAAGCGGTATAGACATAGTGGTTGTCTAAGGAGATACTAGAACCTCCCTCAGGCGAGTCACGTATTGCATATTTACCACTTGTTTTATAATTTTAAAAATTGGATTTATACTTTATCGACTTCCATTTTATATTATGGTTCAGGCTATAAAAATTGGCGAATACTTCTTCGGAATGTTTGCTAATGATTTTATTAAAATATAGCCCATATCCTTTTTCCCGCATTGATTTTATGCTTTTTTTTCTTTCAATAGATACCGAGTTCAGATTGAAATTCATAAAAAGTCTAGTAATTAGAACGATAAGACATAAGAGCAAAGCAATTATTTTAGATTGATCGAAACAAATACAATACAAATGGATAGAACAAATAAATAGAATTGGGTGCTATGTCAACTCCATTCCATATATGGAATGGAGTTGACATACAAATATATGAAGATAATATTGGAGAGATTTATATATTAAATTAAGCCTCTATCTTTATTGTATATTGTAAAGTCCAACTTTACACATTATACAACTTTATCTTTATACACCACAATAATTCTACTAGATAGATCCTATGATTCATCTACCATAGGATCTATCTAGTAGAATATTGCCGATCATTATTTCATTTCAATTTAAGCACTAAAATTGGAATACTTTTCATTTTATTTCGTCAATTTTTGATAAGAACTCATAAGTCAAGTTTAATTCAAATTAATTATTTTGACTGACTGTTTTTACGTAAATTATAAGTAGAAAGGCCGTAGGAACTAGAATGAATAGTGCAGTAGCAATAAATGCAAGAATATTTACTTCCATAATCGAATCTTTTTTTTTATTTCGCAATAACTCGGGATTTAATCCCATAGAGATGTTAAACCTTTCGCCTGTAAATTCAATGAATGAATTACCTCTCGATGGTTTTGAATCGGATCAATATCATGAATAACAATATCTGAGCTATCAAATCAATTCGTCGTCGAAAATGGAATAGTATAACATGGAAAGTTCTTTTATCCATAACCCAATTCCAACCTGTATTCCTGACCCAATCCATAATTCCTTTATTCGGTTCCGTTCTTTTTTTTTCTATAACCTAACCTCCGCCTTTCGTGTACAATAATCTGATAAAGTATCATCAGATCGCCCTTCCACTTTCATTAGTCACGCAGTTACAAATCCAAACAAAAATAAAAAGAACAGAAACAAATTATTTATTCCCTTGCTAAGAGGAATTGGATCTTTGGTTGATCTGTCTTTGACTCCCCCCTCCATAGATTATTAGTGCTGGGAATATATATCAAAAGTCCAGTGTGCAATCTGAATGAAAAATCCATTTTTCAATTAGCAAAACCAGAGTCAGAAAGAGCAATTAAATTGTTTAATCTAGAAAAGTATTCTGTCAGAAGAATTTTGTTAAAGTTAAATTCCTTTTTGATTGTGAATTCCATTTTGTGTATGTGTGCCCCCCCCAAAAAAACATACAGTACTCTATCCACGGATTGGGAACAATCGAAAAAGCAGACTCAGTATTTCTTGGAATACTTACTATAATGCTACTACTAATTGTAGTAATCCACCCACATATATTTTTATCCTACCAAAAGTAAAGAAATAGAACTTAACCCCTTTTGAGTTTTGATTTGGGAATGAACTTATGACCCCCGGCCCCCTTTCATAGAAAGGGGGAGATGAATTGATTGCTGTATTTATTGGATCCATCGGGACTGGCGGGGCTCGAACCCGCAGCTTCCGCCTTGACAGGGCGGTGCTCTGACCAATTGAACTACAATCCCAGCGAAATAAGGGATCTTGCAGAGATTTTTATTCTTTTTATCTCCGCAGCGAGTATTTATGAAAGATAGGTAGGTTATACCCCCTCGTGATAGATTGGCGAATTAGGCGAATTCTTGGGCCGAGCTGGATTTGAACCAGCGTAGACATATTGCCAACGAATTTACAGTCCGTCCCCATTAACCGCTCGGGCATCGACCCAGGAAGAATCACTTTTAGACTTATTGATAATCCATGATTCACTTCCTTTCGTAGTACCCTACCCCCAGGGGAAGTCGAATCCCCGCTGCCTCCTTGAAAGAGAGATGTCCTGAACCACTAGACGATGGGGGCCTACTTGCCCAACTGCCATCATACTATGATCATAGTATGAACAGTTTTTTGAAATTGTCAATATAATGTAATGAATGGTCTGATTGGATCTTTTTGCCTTTTCTAGGTGTAGAGAATTTTGAGATTTGTCGTTCATGAATCGTTCATTCTAATCGCCATTCTCCACTCTATATCTCTATATAGAAATCAATCTAGTATAGAAATCTATATTATTTAGTCTAATATAAAAAGAAAATCAAAAAAGTAGAAATAATACAAAGGATAAAATTTTATCAGGGAGTCATTGGTCCAAAAGGGGGGGGTGAAATTCTATTTCTTTCACTCTCATTCTGTCATTCATTATTAAGATGAGATACCCTTATCTCATACTAAAAAAAGGAAATTAAAAAAGGAGAAATTTAGTATTTAGTAATAGTAATCGGATCCATAAATTTTCGAAAACTAGTTTCATTTAGTTCAGGGAACAAGACAAATAGAATCTCTTCATCATAGGATTCGATGAAATATCTTGAAATTTATGTCGAATTGGTAGGTGTACATGTAAGTGAACTTTATTTTGGTGGGAATTGCTTCATTCAATGAAAGAAAAACAATGAGGTTCGGTCTTGAAACAATCCATTGCATTTTACCCTAGACTTGCTAGATAAATCCATTTTGTTATTCGAGAATGAGTCACTATATAAGCCTTAAGCCTACTGCATGGTATATATATAACTTATGTATATAATATATGGACATATAGGCATTTTATCTACATAGTGACCTATTCAGGAATTCATCAAAAAGCCCTTTTAACTCAGCGGTAGAGTAACGCCATGGTAAGGCGTAAGTCATCGGTTCAAATCCGATAAGGGGCTCTGGTTTTTTCATAAAACTCCAGTTTTAGTATTCATATTTGAAGGAAGAATAGAGATATTATTAATATTTGTTTGTAATAAAAAAGTAACTAACGAGATAATAGAGTATTTTTATACTGAGTTATAGTTTGTTTTGTTTTATAGTAGTTATAAAGTTAAACGTTTGTTCAATAAATTGAAATTGGAATTATTATAAATAAGGATAAGTTACCTCTTGAATGACCAAATCACATATTACCACTTTCTATTGTACCAATGAAATCCATTCCATTGGAAAGTTAGAAATCAACAAAAGAAAAAGTAAGTGGACCTGACTCATTGAATCATAACCCTATCCGCTATTCTGATAGTAAAATCCGATAGAGATGAAATTGGAAGAGTTAATCCTTTTTTATTTCATTTCTTTGACTCCGCACGAATTTGTCGATATTTCTAATTAA